ATTTGGTTTGATATGTTTTGGTGTACGCGCACAATGAATTTTGAATTCATTAGAAGCAGTTCGAGTCTGTTAATCATGGCTTTGTGGTGTAAGAGCACATAGATTTGCAAAATCTAAAGAATTTTTAAATTTAAGCTTTAAATAGAGGTAAAATGGCTGATTTAAGCGTTAAGTTGTAAACTTAATTATGGGCAAGCCCTTTTATCAAATTTATGAAATAGAAATGAATAACGGCCCTATTACTAGCATAGGGATAACTAGGCTATAAGATGTTTTTATTAGAGGTTTGTTCGCTCTCATTCTAGAGAGGGTAAATGCTGAGTACATAATTCGGAGATAAAATCAGAGACTTGTTAACGATCTTATTACTACTATTAGTGAAATTAATGGAGAGAAAAAAGCTGTCTGTATTAAAATTATTCATTTAAGATAAAATCCTGAGAATGGGGGCAGGCCTGCTAAATTTATAATACTAAAGCAAAGGGAGGATGAGTTGATATTGAGTGATTTAAAGTTAAAAATATCTTTTACAAAGTTGATATTTCATAAATAGAAAAATGTTATGGGAATAATAGAGTTAATACAGTAACCAGCAAAGTAGAGAATTCATGAATTTAAAGATACTTTTATTGATAAAAAAATTCATCTGGAGTGAACTAAGGATGAAAAAATTATTAATTTTCGAAGAGATAAATGGGTGAGTCCTCTTATTGCTCCGATAACGGCATTAATTACTACGAAAAATTCGATTTTTGACGATGTGATGCTTACAATATAAAGGGGGTTAATTTTTTGTCAAGATAAAAGAAGAATTATTAATGGCCACGGAAGTGATTTAGTTATTAAAATAACTCAAGAATGGAAGGGGGCCGCGCCTATTTTCAGTATCATGGTCATTGTCATAATGAAATTGGTGTTGATTCTTCAGAGGGAGTAGATATTAGAAATAAAAATATAGGAGACCAAGATTAAAGAGGAAAATGCCTGAATCAGAAAATATGAGATAGCTCTTTCCGCTCTTGTGAGTGATGAGGAGTAAAATAATATGGGGATGAAAGAAATCACATTTAATTCTAAGCCTAGTCATAAGGAGAATCATGAGTTAGATGAAATTACAATAAAGGTTCCTAGGAAAAGAGGGAGTAGAAAAATAATTTGGGGCGGGATCAAGAAGATGACTCCGGGGGGAGTTTTAAAAGGGATGATTCCATTCATGGGGTATGAACCCATTAGCTTAAATTTAGCTTACTTTTAAGTATTTAATTGATTAAAGTTTCTTAAAAAATTTAAATTTAAATAACGAACTTATAATAATTACAATGGCAGATTAATGCTTTAAATTTAGAATTTAACTATGGAATATATTCCTTGTAATAGCTTTTATAATTTGTCAAAATTAGATGCAGTTAGAGGAGCCAAAACAAAATATGAAAAGTAAAGTAAGGATAGACTTTGGCCGATAATGATGAAGGGTTCTTCGACGGGTCGGGCTCCAATTCATGTCAATAAAATAGATGTAACAGCTAAAATTCAAAATATGATTTTGTTAAAAGGATAGCATCGGGCTGTGGATCATTTTTTTATATTTGTAATGGGCAGGCTTATTAGAATAAGAATAGAAAGAACTAGGGCGATCACTCCTCCTAGTTTATTGGGGATAGAGCGAAGAATGGCGTATGCAAAAAGAAAGTATCATTCAGGTTGAATGTGAGGGGGCGTGTTTAGTGGGTTAGCGGGATTAAAGTTTTCTGGGTCGGCAATTAAATGAGGGTCTGTGAGGTTTAGGAAAATAAATGAAGATAAAATAACTATGAAACCTAAAATATCTTTAATAGAAAAATAAGGATGAAATGGAATTTTGTCTAGGTTGGAGTTAGAACCTAAAGGGTTATTAGAACCTGTTTGGTGTAGAAGAATTAAATGAACAACAACCAGCGCTAGGAGGATAAAGGGGAATAAAAAATGAAAAGTGAAAAATCGGTTAAGGGTAGGGTTGTCTACTGAGAATCCTCCTCATAATCATATTACAATGTCATTTCCTAGATAAGGGATGGCTGATACTAAGTTTGTAATTACAGTGGCTCCTCAAAAAGATATTTGACCTCATGGTAGCACATATCCTAGGAATGCGGTTCCTATTAGTAAGAATAAGATGATTACTCCTGAATTTCATAAGGGTAAGAGCTTATATGAGGTGTGATAGATCCCTCGTGCGATATGAAGGTAAATACAAATAAAAAAAAGTGAAGCCCCGTTGGTGTGAGTAATGCGCATTAGTCATCCATAGTTTACGTCTCGTATAATATGAATTACTCTTTCAAATGCTATTCTCACATTGGGTACGTAGTGTACAGCTAAGAAAATTCCAGTAATAATTTGTATTATTAAAGTTACTCCTAATATTGATCCTATGTTTCATCAAATGTTAATATTTGAAGGTGTTGGAAGGTCGACTAAACTTGAGTTAATGGCTTTAGTAATAGGATGACTTTTACGAAGAGGGATAAATTGGCTGTGATTTATTATGGCTGTGAAGCTAGAGTTTATTAAATTAATATTTTTAACTTTGAAGGTTAATAGTTTTTTTAACTTAAAACTCTAGTGAAAGCAAGTAATTGCATGAGTGCTTTATCAAAGTATTCCTTTTCAGGCATTTCACTTTATTAAAAAATATTTTTAAATAAATATTTTAAAAAAAAAAATAATTTAATTTTTGTATTATATATAAATAATATATATAATATAAATAAACAAAATTTTAATTATAAATTAATTATTATTTTAATTATTTATATATATATATAAATTTAACAAATTATTTATATAATATTAATATATATACTAAAAATTGATTTATGCAATAATATTATTTATATTATAAAATAACAAAAAAATTTAAAAATTAAGTGAATAAATAATTATATCTATATAAATTTATAGAATATATATATATATAAATATACCTTTTAGCAAATTTGCTTAAAGGATTATTCCATTTTTAGTTTACAAGACTAATGTTAATTTAACTATAAAAGCATTTTTTTTATAAAGAAAAAAATTTTATTTTTATATTTTTATAAATTTTTAAGTCATTAAATATATATTTTATTTTCTACTTTCAAAGAAGATGTTTAAACTAAATGACTTTATTATTTTATTATTTTATATTAGTTTATTAATTTTTAAAAGAATAATATTAAAATTTTATAATGGCCCAGCTCAAAAAGGGCCATTTAAGGCGCTAAGGGGGGTAATATATTAGTAATTAAATAAATTTAAAAGATTTAATATGCTAAATTATGCATTCTATATTAAAAATTGAATAGTTACAAGCTAGTTAAATTTTTTTTAAATTCTTTTTTTAAATTATCAAATTATTGACTTTTTAAAGCTTTTTACCAAAAATTATTTTAGGGTTGGGTCATAAAATTTTAAAAATCTGAATAACTCAAGGTAAAAGTTCAAATTATAGTGCTTAAATAAAAAAAAGAAAGAAAAGTAAATAGTTCTTTTTTAGATTTAGATAGAAAATTAATTTTAGGTTAATTTTTTTATTAACAAAAAAGATTAATTATTATTTTTTTTTTAAAAAAAAATAATGAGTTAATATTTTAACTATTAATTGAATTAATAAGTTAAAATTGAGTTAAATAAAGAAATTTTTAATTTAGTCATCATTAAAAATTAAAAAATAAAATTAATTTTATAATGTTTTAATTTTAATAGTAAATTGTAAAGTATTAATGATGTATTCTTTTTTAGATATTTAATAAAATTTAGATTGGCAATTAAGTAAAAGTTTTATTTTGGCTTAGGTTAAGTTGTAGTTTTAAATTTATATGTAATTTATTTCAGTATAAAATTTTATTAATAGAAATTTAAATAGTTTAAAATTTATAAATAGTTAAATATTGTGCCCAGCAGCTGCGGTTAAACATCGTTTTAAAGACTTAATTTTAATGTATTATTATTATTTTATTAATAAGATGAAATTTTAAATTAAAAAAATAAAAAGATGATAAGGTAATATATAAAAAATAGGATTAGATACCCTAGTATTATTATTTTTATAATATAAATTAATGGTTAAATTAAATAATTTGGCGGTATTTAGTCTTTTTAGAGGAACTTGTAAATTAAACGATAATCCGCGAGAAATTTACTTTTTGTATTTTTGTATATCGTTGTATAAAATATTTTTTGAAAATAATATTTTAAATTCAAATCATGATGCAGAATAAATTTAAAGATTTTATGAGTTACAATTAATAAATTAATAATGGATACGCTGTTTTTAATAATAGCTAGAAGGTGGATTTAAGTATAAAGTGTTAGAATTAATTTTAGAAAAAGGAATTAAATATGCACACATCGCCCGTCGCTCTCAGATTGAGATAAGTCGTAACAAAGTAAATGTATTGGAAAGTGCATTTAGAAAATAAGATATAGCTTATATGTAGAGCGATTTGCTTACAACAAATAGGAATAATAATATTATCTTAATCAAATAAAATAAAGAATTTTAAAAAGGTTAGTACTGTAAAGGAAATTTTAAAATGCCAAACTATTATTTTTTACCTTTGGTATCAGGGTGGTTTAAATTATATAATAATTTATAATCTCCGAAAGGTTTTGAGCTAATAATGAAGATTTAATATTGAATTATTATTATTGTTATTTAGAGAAGATATTTTAGTCAAAAAACTTTATCTAGTTAAATAAAAATTTTAGGATAAGCTAAGATTTAAGTTAAATTAAAATTTAATATTAGTTCAATGGTCTTGAAAGAAGACAATTTAAAGTGAGTAAATTCTTATAAAAAATAATTTAAATCAATTAACTAGTAAGTTATTTAATAATATAAATAACGAGATAATGAGCCGATTAGTAGCATTATTTTTTTAAAAGATAAAAAAAGAAAAAGTAAAGTAACTTTACAAATTTTTATAAGGACTGTTTAACAAAGACATTTCTTTTTGTTTATAAAAAGTATATTCTGCTCAATGAATATTAAATAGCCGCAGTATTTTAACTGTGCAAAGGTAGCATAATAATTAGTTATTTAATTGATAACTTGAAATGAAAGAATTCACCTTGTTTAATTTTCTTTACTTTTGAAAGCGAATTTGAATTTTCTGTAAAAATTCAGAAGTAGATTGGGGGACGAGAAGACCCTATAGAATTTAAAATTTATTTATATTTTAAGTTGTAAATAAATTTTTATCTGGCGGCGGATAGAAAAGAATTTATCTTTTTTGAATAGATACTAAAAGAAAGGGTAATGATCCTTTAAAGAATGATGATAAATTACCTTAGGGATAACAGCGTAATATTTTTTGGAGAGTTCATATCGATAAAAAAGTTTGCGACCTCGATGTTGATATTAAGAGTACTTTTATGGGTAGAATAATAAAAAGTTAGTCTGTTCGACTATTAAATTCTTACATGATTTGAGTTCAGACCGGTGCAAGCCAGGTTGGTTTCTATCTTTAATTTAGTATAATTTAATATAGTACGAAAGGATTTATTAAATCAAAAATTTTGTTGTTTTAGAATAATTTTATTTGTTTTTCAATATTTAATTTGTATGATTTTAGGTTTAGTGGGGTTGGCGTTTGTTACTTTAATAGAGCGTAAGGTAATAAGATATATACAACTTCGAAAGGGGCCCAACAAGGTTGGGTATATGGGTATTTTACAGCCTTTTTCTGATGCTGTAAAACTTTTTTGTAAGGAATTAGTTTTTCCTTATCAAAGAAATTATTTTATATTTATAGTAGGGCCTATGTTGAGAATTATTTTGATGATATTAATTTGATTAATTTATCCTAGATGAGAAGGATATGAAGTATATTATTATAGGGGCTTATTTTTATTTTGTGTCTTAGGGGTAGGAGTTTATGGATTATTTGTTTCTGGGTGATCAGGAAATTCAAAATATAGAGTGCTAGGTAGATTGCGTTCTATTGCTCAGACTATTTCTTATGAAGTATCTTTAATTATTTTAATTTTAAATTATTTTATTTTGGTTGAGGGTCTGAGAATTAAAAGATTTTATGTGTGACAAGAAAGAATATGAATAGGTTTAGTATTTTTACCTTTATTTTTAATTTGAGTAGTGAGGTGTGTAGCAGAGTTAAATCGAACTCCTTTTGACTTTTCTGAGGGAGAGTCAGAATTGGTGTCTGGGTTTAATACAGAGTATAGGTCAGGCTTATTTTCATTAATTTTTATGGCAGAATATGGGTTTATTTTTTTTATTAGTATTTTGAATAGGTTTTTATTTATGGGGAGAGGAATAATTTATTTAAAATCTATGTTATTCTTGTATTTAATTTTGTGGATGCGGGCAACTTTCCCTCGTTTCCGTTATGACAAGTTCATAAGCATGGCTTGACAGGTATTTTTACCTGTAGGGCTGATATTTATTATTATTTCTTTATTTTTGAAATCAATATTTTAGTGCACTAAAATTTGAACTAAATTGATTTAAGAGCTCCTTCTTTTTTTGTGGTAATCGATCTTATAATTATAAGAATAATTAGAAGATAGGTTGTGAGTACAATAATTATTAAAGAATTAGGTGAAGAGTAAAGAATTGAAGGGACAAAAGATTTGTTATTAATAGATGAGTTGTTGCTTATTAATATAATAAGTATAACAATGCTAAATAAAAAAGATGAAATTAAAGTTTTTTTATTAACTGAAATTTTTATATTATACGAAAGAGAGCACATATAGAGGAAGATTACTATCATTCCCCCCAGGTAAAGGATAAAAAGAATTATAATGAGTCAAGAAGGAGTGTGTGATTTTAATAAAAAGCAAGCATTAAGAGATGAGAGAATCACAGTAATTCTTATTAGTAAGGGATGATTAAGGGATAAAAATAGAGATGTGGTAAAAATTATAGATATAGTTAAAATCAGAAAATAGTTTAATAAAAATTTTGGTTTTGGATACCAATGATGACTATGTCTTTTCTGAGCTCATTTTTTGTTTTTGAATTTTAGTTTCATTGAATTTTCTATTGAGCTATTTTTAATGTTTTAATAGTTTTATTTATAATAGTATTGGGATCTTTTTGTTTAAAACGACGTCATTTATTAATTAATCTATTAAGATTGGAGTTTGGGATATTATTATTGTTTTTGTTGCTTCAATTAAGATTGTCTTTAATAGAAAGGGATGTGTATTTAGGTTTGTATTTTTTATTGTTAGGAGTGTGCGAAGGTGTATTAGGGTTAGGGTTAGTAGTAGGGTTAAGGCGATGTCATGGTTCTGACTATTTTAGTATTAAAAATTTTTTAATATGCTAGGGTTATTATTGAGATTGATTACGATTATTTTTATTAGTAATAGAAGTATAGTATTGATTATGCTTTTAGTGCTAGGGCTAATAGTGTTTTTAGAATTTAATTTATTGTCTATTAATTTTTTAGGTTTAGTAGATAATTATTCTTGATTGATGATTTTGTTAAGGGTTTACATTATTTTTTTAAGATATTTAGGAAGAAAAGAAATTAAAGTTTCAAAATTGTTTATTTTTCTAATAGTGGGAATATTAATTTTTTTAGTTTATTGTTTTATTGGAGATAGCTTGTTATTATTTTATTTTATATTTGAAGCTAGGTTAATTTTTATTTTTCTGATAGTAGGAGGATGAGGGTATCAATTTGATCGAATTATGGCTTCTATATATTTATTATTTTATACTCTTTTTTTTTCTTTGCCTTTATTGGTTGGGATTTTTTATTTTTATAAGATAGAGGATTTAACTTTTTTTTCTTTAAAATTTACTTATAGGGATATTAATAGCTTATTTATAGCAAGATTTTTTTTGGCTATGCTGGTAAAGATTCCTATGTGAGGTGTGCATTTATGATTGCCGAAAGCGCACGTTGAAGCTAACGCATCAGGATCAATAATTTTAGCAGGAATTTTATTAAAGTTAGGAGGTTATGGAATTTGACGAATGAGGATGGTTTATGACATTAATTCTTTATTTTTTATACTAATAAGTATTTTTATGATATTGGGTTCTTTAATTGCTTCGTTGGAATGTCTTATGCAAAGTGATATAAAAATGTTAATTGCTTTTTCTTCTGTATGCCATATAGGAGGGGTGGCCTTGTGTCTTTTATTGAGGATAAATTTTTCTTGGCTGTCAGGAGGAATAATAATGTTTGCTCATGGAATGTGTTCTTGTGGCTTATTTTATTTGAGAGGCTTATTATACAGACGTTTTCAGACTCGCTCTTTATTTTTATTAGGGGGTAATTTAGTTTTTCTATCTAAAATGGGAATGTGGTGGTTTATTTTTTGTGCAATTAATTTGGGGGCTCCTCCTTTTATGAATTTAATAAGAGAAATTTATATATATATATTATTTTATTATTATTCTTATGTAGTGCTGGGGTTATTTATGTTATTAAGGTTTATAGGGGCTGGATTTAGCTTATACCTTTATGTAATTCTTCATCATGGGCAAGTAAATTTTAATCTAAAGGGGTATTTAGTTGAAGAAGTTGCTGATAGCTATATTTTATTATTTTGTGGATTTCCTTTGGTAATTTATTTGTTTTTTTGCTTTAATAGTTTAAGAAAAATGTTAAATTGTGATTTTAAAGATGTTGTTAACTTAGAGCAATAGAAATATTATTAATAATAATGATTGTTTTGACATTAGGTTTATTTATTAAATTAGGGTTTGAGAATAGTGAAGTTTATTATCAGTGGGATTTATCTAGGGATTACAGGTTAAGATTAGATTGGGTAATTTTGTTGGATTTTTATTCTTTGTTATTTATTTTAGTGGTGTTGTTAATTTCTTTAATAGTTATGATTTATAGTAATGAATATATAAGGGGGGATGGGCATATTAATCGATTTAAAATAATAGTATTGTGATTTGTAGGAAGAATGCTTTTATTAGTTATAAGCCCTAATTTAGTAAGAATGATTTTAGGGTGGGATGGGTTAGGCCTTTCTTCTTATTGTTTAGTGATTTATTACAGCAATAGTAATTCTAATGCGGCTGGGATAATTACTGTGTTAACTAATCGAATTGGAGATGTAATTTTATTGTGTATAATCGGTATTATAAGAGTTTATGGCCAGTTCGATTATATATTTTTATTTTTTGATAGATTATTGGGATTGATAAGAATTTTAGTAGCTATCACTAAAAGAGCTCAGATTCCTTTTAGGGCATGATTGCCTGCAGCAATGGCTGCTCCCACACCAGTCTCTTCTTTGGTTCATTCTTCTACTCTTGTCACAGCAGGAATTTATTTTTTATTCCGTTTTGGGGATAAGACTTTAATTTATGGAGATTTATTATTGTTTTTAGGTTCTTTAACTATATTAGTTTCTGGGGTCTGCGGGTGTTTTGAACTAGATTTTAAGAAAGTAATTGCTTTATCAACATTGAGGCAGCTTGGAATAATAACTTTTGGGTTGGGCTTAGGAATTTATAATTGAGTGTTTTTACATCTTTTGGTTCATGCTTTATTTAAATCTATAATATTTATGAGGGCAGGTGTAGTAATTCATAGAATAAAAAGAAGACAAGATTTTCGTTGTATAGGCGGGTTGTTAATTAATTTTCCGTTTGTTGGGTCTTTATTTTTATTAAGGGTATTCAGATTATGCGGATTTCCTTTCATAGGGGGTTTTTATTCTAAAGATTTGTTAGTAGAAGTATTTTTTTCTGGGAGAATGGGATTTATTAGAGTATTAATATTTATTGTGGGGCTATTTTTTACTTTGGCTTACAGTTTACGGTTTAGGTTTAGTTTAATAAGGGGGACTTTTAATGGTTTTTCGTTATCTAATTTTAACTATGGATTTAGATTTTTTTATTCTTTGTTAATTTTATTTATTTTTAGTTTAACTAGGGGGTACGCTTTGTTATCAATGATTAATAAATTAGATTTGATATCTATTCCTTCCTTTGAAGAAAAATTTTTAGCATTTACACTATTTATATTAATGGCTTATTTATTTGTTTTTTCAAACGGCTTGTCTGTGAGTAAATTTTTTGTTAATTATTTTAGGACAATAATCGGGCTTCCTAAAATTAGTTCTTTTATTTCTTATTATAGGTTAAAAATAAGAATGAATATGGTTTCTATTGTAGATTTGGGGTGATTAGAGAAGTCGGGGCCTTTAGGGTTAAGAAGAGAAATGAAAAGGTGGTCAAAAATAATGATATTTTTTTCTATGGGGTCTTTGAGATCTTATTTTTTGTTATACTTTTTTTTAATTTTACTTATAGTTATAGTAATATACTAATATAGCTTAATGAAAGCGTAGCACTGAAAATGCTAAGATAATTAATTTTTATTAGTATTTTCAAAGTAAAACTTATTTAGTGCTTGAAAGGCAATTGTTTTTTTTAAACTATGAAAATAGGAAAGTAACGGAGTCACACCGCTAAAAATTTAAGTTAGAAGCTTAATTTTAATTAATCTTTTCCTTTAGATAGGGGCTTCCATCTTATTATTAACAGTAATATGCTTTTATTAAGCTATATCTAATTCTTAAGGGTGGGCGCTAGCCACCATATTCAGATTAAAAATCTGTTTCTGGCTTTCAGAGTCTTAAGAAAAAAGGGGACTTCCCTAAGCTCAGGTCGAAACTGAGTGCAAATTATCGCTTCTTTTTAAAATTGGCTATTAGCAATTTTTATTTGCAAAATAAATGTTATTAATTAACTACAATTTTAGTTGAACCATTTTAGGAGTCCTTTATTTCATTCATAAATTAGGCTTATTGTTAAAATAATCACAATGATGGAGATAATTATAAAATTTATTGTTATTGAGTTTATTAATAAAAAGGGGAATGGTAGGATAATAGCAATTTCAATATCAAAAATTAAAAAAATTAAGGCAATGAAAAAAAATTGGATAGAGAATGTTGATCGTGAAGGTGTAATGTTGTTAAATCCGCATTCAAAGGGGGTTTGCTTAGAGAAGAAAAAGTTACTTTTTTTAGAGACTAAAAGGTTAATCAGAATAAGGATAGAGGTTACGATAATAGGAATTATAGCTAGTAATAAGATTTCTTAATCCTTAGAGGACTTTCTAATTGGAAGTTAGATGTACTTTTTATACTAAATAAGAAAACTGTTCATCAGTAAATAGATATATATAGGAACAATCATACTGTGTCTACAAAATGTCAGTATCAAGCTGCTGCTTCAAATCCTAGGTGATGGGATTGATTTATGTGGAACTTATTTTGACGGATTAAGCATATAATTAAAAAAATTGTCCCAACAATTACATGAACTCCATGGAATCCTGTAGCGACAAAGAAAATTGATCCGTAAACTGCGTCTGAAATACAGAATGAAGCTTCTATATATTCTATATATTGAACAAAGGTGAAGTATAGCCCTAAGATAATTGTGATGTATATTCCTATTTTAAAATTAGATTGATTATTGTTAACTAATCTGTGATGGGCTCATGTTACTGAGACTCTTGAGCATAAAAGGATGTAAGTGTTAAGTATGGGGACGTCGTATGGATTGAATGCGATAATCCCTTCGGGGGGTCATTTTATTCTTAAGTGGGGGGTGGGTTCTAATCTTCTATGAAAAAAAGTTCAAAAAAATGAAAAGAAGAATATTACTTCTGATGCAATAAATAAAATTACTCCTATTTGAATTCCATTTGTCACTTCTTTAGTGTGAAGACCTTGGAAAGTTGCTTCTCGAGTGACATCTTTTCATCATAAGTATATTAATAGAAGAACGGAAAAAATCCCGATTAGCATTAAGTTAGATGAGTGGTAGTGAAATCATTGAACTAACCCTAACGCTAGAATAAATATTCTTATAGAGGAGACTAAAGGTCAGGGTCTTTTATCTACTAAGTGAAATGGATGATTTTGTGTTGACATAAGTTTCTCTAATGTAAAGAGTGATTAAAATTGAAAATACATAAGCTTGAATTAAGGCGACTGCTGATTCTAAAATTATTAATAGAATATTTCTTATAATAGGGATTACAGTGAATAAGGAAATTCTACCTGATGTAATTAAGGAGATTAAAAGATGACCTGCAATTATATTAGCTGATAGACGAATTCTTAGGGTAATTGGGCGGATAAAAGCTCTAATTAGTTCAATTAAGACTATAAATATTATTAAAGCAGCTGGAGTGCCTAAAGGAGTAAGATGGGCAAGAGCGTGTTGAGTATGATTAATTCATGAGTATAAGAAAGATCTTATTCATAGAGGGAAGGCTAAACTTATTGAGATGGCTATATGAGAAGTTCTTGTGAAGACATACGGAAGTAGGCCGATTAAATTTCTTAATGCAATAAAAATAAATAATCTGATGATAACTAAAGTTGATCTTTTTGATAAAGAGTTATTAATAAGAGGTTTAAATTCTTTTTTAATTGAATCCGTAAATAATTTAAAAATAATAGAATAGTGGTTATTGTTAATAAAAAAGACTGAGGGTGTAAGTAGGATAACAAAGGGGATGCAAAGTCAGAGAGACTGGAAATTTGATGATGTGGATGGGTCAAAAATTGAAAATAATGATGTTATCATATTCAATGGCAAGAATTTTTTTCTTTAGAGTTAATAGATGAGGACTTGTTTAAGAAAGGTAAAAAGTAAGATTTTATTATAATCAATAAAATTATAGTAGTGGCAAGAATGAGCAGAAGAAGTCAAGGAAGGGGTATTATTTGAGGGATTTAACTTTGCTAAAAGCAATTTTATTTTGACAAAATAATGTTATTTATTAACTAAAAGTTAAATAAGTTCTTAACCATTTAATGAATGAGTTCATTTTTACTACTTCTAGAACAATAGGTATAAATCTATGGTTAACTCCGCAGATTTCTGAGCATTGGCCGTAGTAAAGTCCTGGGCGGTAAGTGTATGTAGTGAATTGGTTTAGGCGTCCAGGCACAGCGTCTATTTTTACCCTAAGAGATGGGATGGCTCATGAGTGAAGAACATCTGAGGCTGTGACTAGGAATCGGATTCGAGTAGTTAAAGGAATTACAGTTCGGTTGTCTACATCTAGAAGTCGGAATTGGTTTATATTTTCGTATGGAAGTATATAAGAATCAAATTCTACGTTTTCGAAATCTGAATATTCATATGATCAGTATCATTGATGCCCTGAGGTTTTAATGGTGACATTGGGGCCTTTAGGATTTTCTAATAAGTATAGAACTTTAATAGAGGGGAGTGAGATAAAAATTAAAATTAGAGCTGGGATAAATATTCAGATTATTTCTGTGAGATGACTAGTGACTGCTGTTTTGGACAAAAATCTATTTATTACTGCTAGTAAAAGAAGATAGGCAGAAATTAAACAAATTAAAGATAATACAACAATTACATGATCATGAAAAAATGTTATAAATTCTATGAGAGGGGATGCCGAGTCTTGGAAAGTGATGTCTAATCATGTTGCCATTTTCTAAATAAAATTTTAAAATTTTATAAATGGATTTTAAATCCATCACATTAATCTGTCAATTTAGAAAACTAAAATTATAGGAATTTCTGAATAAGTGTGACTAATCGGAGGGACTCTATGGAATCATTCTATAGAATTTCTATAGATAAGAGGAGCTACAACTTTTCGTTTAGCATAAAATGCTTCTATAATTGTAAAAATTAGCAAAAGAGTGGAGCAAAATGAAATTATTGAGCCTACTGAAGAAACCATGTTTCAAGAATAGTAAGCATCGGGGTAATCTGAGTATCGACGTGGTATTCCTATTATGCCGAGAAAGTGTTGAGGGAAAAAGGTAATGTTAACTCCTGCAAATATCATATAAAATTGAATTTTTAATCACGAGTCTTTTATTGTTAAGCCTGTTAATAAAGGGAATCAATGAACAAACCCTGCTAAAATGGCAAATACCGCTCCTATGGAAAGGACATAATGGAAATGGGCCACTACATAGTATGTGTCATGAAGTGCTACATCGATGGAAGAGTTTGATAAGACTACTCCTGTTAGTCCCCCTACTGTGAATAAAAAAATAAACCCTAGAGATCAAAGAACATCAGGAGTATACGTAATATGACTTCCGAAGACAGTCATTAGTCATCTGAATACTTTAATGCCTGTGGGGATTGCAATGATTATAGTTGCAGCTGTAAAAAATGCTCGGGTGTCTGTATCTAGCCCGACAGTGAATATATGGTGGGCTCACACAGCGAATCCAAGGACCCCAATTACTGCTATTGCGTACCCTATTCTTACTTTACTAAAGACTTCTTTTTTATTAGAACTGTGAGCAATTACATGAGAGACAATTCCAAATCCTGGAAGAATTAAAATATAAACTTCAGGATGACCGAAAAATCAAAATAAATGTTGGAATAAAATAGGATCTCCTCCTCCTGTGGGGTCGAAAAAAGATGTGTTTAAATTACGGTCAGTTAGAAGCATAGTAATCGCTCCTGCTAGAACAGGTAAAGAGAATAACAGAAGGAATGCTGTAATTAGAACTGATCAGACAAAAAGAGGGATTATGGACAGTTCAATGTTAGGAGCCCGCATATTGAAAATTGTGGCAATAAAATTAATTGCGCCAAGAATAGAGGAAACTCCTGCTAAGTGCAGGGAGAAAATTCTTAAATCAACTCTGGGCCCCCTATGTGCTGGGATTCTTCTTAAAGGGGGGTAGACTGTTCATCCAGTGCCTGCTCCTGATTCTACCGCAGCTCCTATTAATAGAAGCCTAAGGGAAGGGGGCAGAAGTCAAAATCTTATATTGTTAAGTCGAGGGAAGGCTATGTCAGGAGTTTCAAGTATTAAAGGGACTAGTCAGTTTCCGAACCCTCCAATTATGATTGGCATAACTATAAAGAAAATTATGATGAACGCATGAGCTGTCACCACTCTATTGTAGAATTGTCTATTGTTAAATACTGAACCTGGTTGAAAAAGTTTGAATCGAATCATCATTCTTAATGAAGCCCCCAGCATACCTGAGGCTGCCCCAAAAATAAAGTAAAGAGTTCCAATGTCTTTATGGTTAGTAGAAAATAATCATCGTCTCGGTAA